CAATTGATGGAGGAGGAACGATATTAGAAAACCCGCCTCTTTTCTTTTTTTTTTTACAAATAGGAAGTTTTGGATCCAATTCGGATATTAGAAGGATTACCATATATAACATAAAATTTCTCCGCCAATTCTTTCTAGTCGAGCCTCTCGGTCTGTCATTATACCTTGAGAAGTAGAAAGAATTACAATTCCGATCCCGCCTAAAATTCTAGGAATTCGTTGATAATTAGAATAGATTCGTAGACCAGGCCGACTGATTCGTTTTAAATTGAGAATATTTCTATAAGGTATTTTCCTATTCCTTCTATGTCGTAGGGTTAAAACCAAAAAATCCTTTTTATTTTCTTGATGTTTTCTCACGTTTTCGATAAAACCTTCTCGTAAAAGGATTTTAACAATATTTTCGGTGATATTAGTAGATGCTATTCGAACCACTCTTTTTTTATCCAGATCAGCATTTCGTATAGAGGTTATTATGTCAGCAATAGTATCCCTGCCCATAATGAATTAAAATTCTTGGTGCTTCCAAATTTTGATATAATCAACATGCTTTATCTTGTTTTTTTTTTGTTTTTTTTTTTATGAATATGAATTCTTAAAGGCATATGCATGAGACACAATCCATTAATAAATCGAAATTCATTTATTAATTTTTTTTTCAAATACCTTCCCCTAACCATATCACGATCTCATTTTATAACACCTCCGGAGCTAATGAAACTATTTTAGTAAAATTTAACTGTCTCAATTCCCGGGCAATTGCACCAAAAACCCGAGTTCCCTTTGGATTTCCTTCTTGATCAATGACAACCGCAGCATTGTCATCATATCGTATTATCATACCGTTATCGCGTTTGAATTCTTTACAGGTACGTACAATTACAGCTCTGACCACTTCTGATCTTGCTAGGGGCATATTTGGCACTGCTTCTTTGATCACAGCAACAATAACGTCACCGATATGAGCATATCGACGATTGCTAGCTCCTATGATTCGAATACACATCAATTCTCGAGCCCCGCTGTTATCCGCTACATTTAAAAAGGTCTGAGGTTGAATCATATCATTTTTTTTTTTTCGAATCTATTCTTTCACTGCAAAGGGCGAAGAAAAAAGAAATATTGTTTGTCCAAACCTATGATTTTTTATCCTCAAGACCTATTTCCTTTGATTCTTCCCCTTTTATTTTTATCCCGAAATAATGAATTGAGTTCGTATAGGCATTTTAGACGATGCTATTGAAATAGCTTTTCTGGCTATATTTTCTGTTACTCCACCCATTTCATAAAGTATTCGACCTGGTTTAACAACAGCTACCCAATATTCAGGGGATCCTTTCCCCGAACCCATACGTGTTTCTGCGGGTCTTACTGTAACCGGTTTATCTGGAAATATACGTACCCATATTTTTCCACCACGGCGTGCATTTCGTGTCATTGCTCGTCGACCTGCTTCAATTTGTCTAGATGTGATCCAAGCAGGTTCAAGTGCCTGAAGAGCATATTTACCGAAAGAAATATTATTACCTCGATAAGATATTCCCTTCATTCTTCCTCTATGTTGTTTACGGAATCTGGTTCTTTTGGGGTTATAGTCGATGGTTGTTCTGAATTCCATCTCTACTACAGAACTGGACGTGAGAGTTTCTTCTCATCCAGCTCCTTGCGAATAAAAAAATATTAAATTTATCTATTATTCGTTTGTATATCTTCTTTTTTTAGATAACGAAACATGGTAATATTTCTTTTTTAAATTTCAATGTTGTATGACCTTTTATTTTTATAATGTTATTGTTATTATTGTTATAACGAATCTTTATTTTGTTTTGTCTTTTATTTTCTTCGATTAACCCAAATTTATCAATCCAAGAAAAAAAATATTTCGCAGGCGAATATTTACTCTTTTCATCGCTATTTCAGTTGTAGGGTTAGCTCTTTATTTTTTACTTTTCTTTCCCTATAAATCTTTCCCTATAAATGAATAGGAATAAATTCGTTTTTGGTTTGTTTCGCCATCCCGATAAATGAACCCGTTTTAAATAAAAAAATTTGGATTCATAGGTTCCATCGTTCCCATCGCTTCTTATTTAATGCTTAGGTCTGATTTATACAATGGAGCTCATAATGAAATTTTTTCTTGAGTCAATTTTATTAGTCTTTATTGGCTCGAAGCTCTTATTTTTTAATTTTATATTTCTAAATCGATTCGTTTAATTATGTATGAATCAGTATTAATGCTTTATTACACTGCCTTTTATGAGATGACTCATAGACCTTACATATTGGATGGAATTCTATATCATTAGGTATTTTTTTCTCTCTTTCTTTCACCCTTCCATTTATCTACATCTTTGTTCTTTCTTTCGCTTTACAACTTAAAATTAGATTTAGTTTTCTTTTATTTATGTAAAAAATATTTGAGTTGCTACAATAATATGACCAATCATATCTTGACTGGTTATTTGGATCCAGATAATGCGAAGTGATGAGTTTGGTTATT